CCATTTTTTTTTTGGTTAATCGGTAAATTGAATAAATACTAAATTACATGAATTTAGATCAATCAAATACTTATATTTCTATGCAATGATTTGGCCTAACAAATTCTTCCATTTTATTTTAATTGTATCCTTGTGGGATAATTTAAACGGAAGATTAAGGATTTACAAAAAACGAGATTTATAAAAAAAAAAGATTGGTTAACGGAGAAAAAAGGGGGGGTCGAACTAGGTGTATGTAATCTAATCGCTATAAGACAACTCTTGTCCATGTTTCGAAGAATGGATTCTTGAATCCCATTGAATCTAAGATACAATATTTGGTTTACGGTATGGGGGAAAGGCATGTATATGTGATATTAACTAGGTATATATGAACGAAAGATATATCTAATTTGTCCTAATTTAGATAGGGATTCCAATGGAAGTCCTTCCGTTTCGTCTGTAATTGTGAATTGAATATTGAATGAATTAAAATCACGAAAAAGAACAAAGAAGGGTTCGAAAAAAATAAATGTAAGAAAAGAACAAAAGTCGTACGGATTCACAAAAACTCCGTGGGTAGGAACTAAAAAAGAGATATCAAAGTCGTTCTGCAGATTCAATAATATTATTAATTATTATTTCAATATTTAAATATTGAAATTTGGGGTTCTAGTTAGTTTAACTGGATGAATCTTAGCGAGGGAATAATTAAGTCATAATTCATTGGTTGATTGTATCATTAACTATTTCTTTTTTTTGGGGGGGGCGAGGAGCTTAACATGAATCCACTGATTTCTGCCGCTTCCGTTATTGCTGCTGGGTTGGCTGTCGGGCTTGCTTCTATTGGACCTGGGGTTGGTCAAGGTACTGCTGCGGGACAGGCTGTAGAAGGGATCGCGAGACAACCAGAGGCGGAGGGAAAAATCCGAGGTACTTTATTGCTTAGTCTGGCTTTTATGGAAGCTTTAACAATTTATGGACTGGTTGTCGCATTAGCTCTTTTATTTGCGAATCCCTTTGTTTAATCCAAAAATACATATTTATATTTTCTTGGATTTGCTGCTCTTGTTTTTTCGAATTATATTATATTAAGATTTAACTCCTACAATACAATTAAATTACTTAGGTACAACAACCCCCGGAAAGAGCTGATTTGAGGAATTTGCACTCCAACCCGCTTTCTTCCTTTACCTTCTTAGTCCAATGGAAAAACTTTTTTTTTTAGGAAGTATTTCAACAAACGAGATATTTAGAAAATGACCTGACATAAGATCTCGTACCTAATTCTAATAAGTATCATTCTTATTGGAAATTTCCATTTATTGGAAATTTCCAATTGAAAAAAAAAAAATCCATTTATAAATCAATATATTTTTTGACTCTATTTAGTATATTCTATTTAGAAATAGGGAAATTCATAATAAAAATAATACAAAAATAATATAAAAAAAATCATTTAGTTTATCTATAAGAAAGAGGATATCATATGAAAAATGTAACCGATTCTTTCCTTTCCTTGGGTTATTGGCCATCCGCCGGGAGTTTCGGGTTTAATACCGATATTTTAGCAACAAATCCAATAAATCTAAGCGTAGTGCTTGGTGTGTTGATTTTTTTTGGAAAGGGAGTGTGTGCGAGTTGTTTATTTCAAGAATAGGCTGGATACGACCAACTGCATTTTTTCGTTATAACTCGGAAAAAAAGGTGCATGATTCCGCGAATTTCTTCTGAAAAAAAAAAAAAAAATGGAAGAACCATAGCATTTCGCGATTCATTGGTAAATCTACTTTGATTCTCTATCAACCAATAATGTAAACTGTTAACAGGGTTAAAGCTAAACCGTTTGAAGTTCAGATGCAGCATGGTATTCTTTCTACTACTATGTTAGTTAATAAGTTAAGACAGAAATGGTTTCAAAACAAATAGTTGGAATTTTTATTTTTTTTTTTTCGATATAAAACACTCATGTCGAGAAAATTATTTGAATCCGTTATTTGATTGGAAAAAATTGGAAAAATGGGTATTTCATCCCACTTTTTATCTTTTTTATCCAATGCTGAATCGATGACCTATGTATTATGTATAAAGTAAGAAGAATTCTTTGAAAAAAAAAAAAAGAAACAACCTTGCTGACAATTATTTGTTTGGTCAGAAGAGTCCTCCGAATATTATGTTCTTGGATTAGTGATCAGTTTATATGTTTGCGAATATAAATATAGAAGAGAGGATAGGCTCAGTACATTTTACATTAAAAAAGAATATGTGAATTCTCAAAAGGAATTCAATAAATTGAGCGTGAGAGCCAAATGAATCGAAAGGTTCATGTTTGGTTCGGGAAGGGATCGTGGAAGTTTTGAAATGAATGGAAAGAGAATCCACTTTCATTAAGTGATTTATTAGATAATCGAAAACAGAGGATCTTGAAGACTATTAGAAATTCAGAAGAGCTGCGCGCGGGGGCCCTAGATCAGCTGGAAAAAGCCCGGGCCCGCTTACGGAAAGTAGAAACGGAAGTGGA